AGACTTGATTCAGAAAATCAAACGAAATGTTTGAAATTTCTATCCGATGTAGTTACAACTGATCCAAATGATCAAACAATTCAAAAGAAATCTATTGGAATAGAAGAAATCGGTAAAAAGGTTCCTCGATGGTCATACAAATTGACCGACCATTTGGAAGAACAGGAGGAAGAAAATGAGGAAGAATCGACAGAGGATCATGGGATTCGTTCAAGAAAAGCCAAACGTGTGGTAATTTATACTGATAATGATCAGAATACCAATAATGATCAGAATACCAATACTTATACTAGTACCAGTACTAATAGTGATCAAGCAGAAGAGGTGGCGTTGATACGTTACTCGCAACAATCGGATTTTCGTAGGGATCTAATCAAAGGATCCATGCGCGCTCAAAGACGTAAAACAGTTACTTGGGAAATGTTTCAAGCAAACGTGCATTCCCCACTTTTTTTGGACAGAATAGACAAAACGTTTTTTTTTTCTTTTGATATCTCCGGAATGATGAACCTAATTTTTAGGAATTGGGTGGGGAAAGGTCCGGAATTAAAAACTTCGGATTCTGAGGCAAAAGAAAAGGAAAAAACAAAGGAGGAGAAAAAGGACGAGAATGAACGGATAGCAATAGCAGAAAATTGGGATACTATTCTATTTGCTCAAGCAATAAGAGGTTCTATGTTAGTAACACAATCGATTCTTCGAAAATACATCGTATTGCCTTCATTGATAATAGCTAAAAATCTCGGCCGTATGTTATTATTTCAATTCCCCGAGTGGTACGAGGATTGGAAGGAGTGGAATAGAGAAATGCATGTTAAATGCACCTATAATGGTGTTCAATTATCAGAAACAGAATTTCCGAAAGACTGGCTAACAGACGGTATTCAAATAAAAATCCTATTTCCTTTCTGTCTGAAACCTTGGCACAGATCTAAGCTACGATTCGATCATAGAAATCGAATGAAAAAGAAAGGAAAAAAAGAAAATTTTGGTTTTTTAACAGTCTGGGGGATGGAAACTGAACTACCTTTTGGTTCTCCCCGAAAACGACCTTCCTTTTTTGACCCCATTTGGAAAGAACTCGAAAAAAAAATTAGAAAAGTGAAAAAGAAATGTTTTCTAGTTCTAAGAGCTTTAGGAGAAAGAAAAAAATGGTTTCTAAGGGTCTTAAAAGAAAAAACAAGATGGATTCTCAAAACAGTTCTATTTATAAAAAGAATAATAAAAGAGTTTGCAAAAGTAAATCCAATTTTCTTATTTGGATTGAGGAAAGTATATGAACCGAATGAAAATAGAAAAGATTCTATAATTAGTAATAAGATTAACCATGAATCGATCATTCGAATTAGATCTGTGGATTGGACAAATTATTCACTGACAGAAAAAAAAATGAAGGATCTGGCTGATAGGACAACCACAATCCGAAATAAAATAGAAAGGATTACAAAAGACAAGAGAAAAATATTTCTAACTCCAAATAGAAAGATTAGTCCTAACGAGACAGGTTGTGATGATAAAAGATCGGAATCACAGAAACATATTTGGCAGATATCAAAAAGAGGAGGTGCCCGATTAATACGTAAATGGCACTATTTTATGAAATCTTTCATTGAAAGAATCTATATGGATATCTTTCTATGTAACATTAATATTCCCAGAATAAATGCACAACTTTTCCTTGAATTTGAATCAACAAAAAAAATTATCGACAAAGACATTTACAATGATGAAAGAAATAAAGAAGGAATTGATGAAACAAATAAAAATGCAATTCACTTTATTTCGACTATAAAAAAGTCTCTTTCTAATATTAGTAATAATAAATCACAGATTTATTGTGACTTATCTTCCTTGTCCCAAGCATATGTATTTTACAATTTATCACAAATCCAAGTTATTAATAAGTATTACTTGAGATCTGTACTTCAATATCGCGGAGCATATCTTTTTCTTAAGGATAGAATAAAGGACCATTTTGGGACACGAGGAATATTGGATGCCAAATCAAGGTCTAAGAAACTTCCGAATTCTGGAATGAATGAATGGAAAAATTGGTTAAGGGGTCATTATCAATACAATTTATCTCAGACTAGATGGTCTAAATTAGTACCGCAAAAATGGCGAAATAGAGTCAATCAACGTCGTATGATTCAAAATAAAGACTCAAAAAAAGATTCATATGAAAAAGAAAAAGACCAATTAATTCATTACGAGAAAAAAAAGAATTATGTAGTGAACTCATTACCGAGTCAAAAAGAAAAATTTAAAAAACACTACAGATATGATCTTTTATCACATAAATATATTCATTATGAAGACAGGAAGGTCTCATATATTTATGGATCGCCATTCCAAGTAAATGGAGACCGAGAGATTCCATATAATTACAACATGCCTAAACCCGAATCATTTTATGTACCCGGGGGTATAGCTATTAATGATTATCTAGGGGAAGGGTCTATTATTGATACGGGGAAAAATCCGGATAGAAAATATTTGGAGTGGAGAATTCTCAATTTTTTTCTTAGAAAGAATATCGATATTGAGACTTGGACCGATATAGATACTGGAACCAACATTAATAAAAATACTAAGACTGGGACTAATGATTATCAAATAATTGATAAGAAAGATCTTTTTTATCTCATGATTCATCAAGAAATCAACCCATCCAATCAAAAAAAAAGGTTTTTTTTTGATTGGATGGGAATGAATGAAGAAATGCTACATCGTCCCATATCGAATCTAGAACCCTGGTTCTTCTCAGAATTTGTGCTACTTTATGATGCATATAAGATTAAACCGTGGATCATACCAATCAAATTACTTATTTTCAATTTGAATGGAAATGAAAACATTAGTGAAAATAAAAACATCAACAGAAATAAAAAAAAGGATCTTCGTCTATCATCTAATCAAAAAGAATATCTTGAATTAGAGAATCGAAATCAAGAAGAAAAAGAACAGCTGGGTCAAGGGAATCTTGGATCAGATCCACGAAACCGACAAAAAGATCTTGAAAAAGATTCCGCGGAATCAGACATTAAAAAACGTAGAAAGAAAAGACAATACAAGAGCAATAAGGAAGCGCAACTAGATTTCTTCCTGAAAAGGTATTTGCTTTTTCAATTGAGATGGGATGATCCTTTGAATCAAAGAATGATCAATAATATCAAGGTATATTGTCTCCTGCTTAGGCTGATAAATCCAAGGGAAATTGCTATATCCTCTATTCAAAGAGGAGAAATGCGCCTGGATGTAATGCTGATTCAGAAGGATCTAACTCTTACAGAATTGATAAAAAGGGGAATATTGATTATCGAACCGGTTCGTCTGTCTATAAAATGGGATGGACAATGGATTATGTATCAAACCATAAGTATTTCATTGGTCCATAAGAATAAGTACCAAACTAATCGAATATGCCGAGAAAAAAAATATGTTGATGAAGATTATTTCGATAGATCCATTGCACAACATGGAAAGGTACTTGTGAATGGAGATGAAAATAATTATGCTTTGCTTGTTCCTGAAAATATTCCATCTCCTAGACGTCGTAGAGAATTGAGAATTCTAATTTGTTTGAATTCCGAGAATGAGAATGTTGTGAATAGAAATTCAGTATTTTTCAATGGCAACAACGTAAGGAACTGTGTGCAATTTTTGGATGAGGACAAGCATTTTGATACAGATATAAATAAATTTATCCAATTCAAATTGTTTCTTTGGCCCAATTATCGATTAGAAGATTTAGCTTGTATGAATCGCTACTGGTTTGATACCAATAATGGCAGTCGTTTCAGTATGTCAAGGATACATATGTATCCACGAGTCAGAATTAGTTGATAGCGGATTTCCTATATATCTATATCACGTGTCATATCCGGTATATAAAGGTATACAAATGTACACACACGTTGTGTTACATTAGATTCTGATACATGATACTGATTCAATGATGTATCATATCAATTGGATCTAGGAATGAATCGGCAGAATTTTCTTAAGTCCCAATCATTCCCTTTTGTGGGTGTAGAAATGTACCATCTCCTTCTATCGAATCCAATTTTCAATTGGATTCGATAGAAAGTAGTCTATGAATAAATCCAGATTATTTTATTGTGTGTACCAGATCTAAATGACTGGCATTATTATTATTCCTGATCGGTAAAATCCATATCTGTGGAAAAGAAAGAAAAAAAAGAGAGAGAGAGAAGAATTCTTTTTATGGTAAAAAATTCATTCATCTCAGTTATTCCGCAAGAAGAAAAAGAAAAAAACAAAGGGTCTGTTGAATTTCAAGTATTCAGTTTCACCAATAAGATACGGAGACTTACTTCCCATTTGGAATTGCACAGAAAAGACTATTTATCTCAGAGAGGTCTTCGGAAAATTCTGGGAAAACGTCAACGTATACTGGCTTATTTGTCAAAGAAAAATAGAGTACGTTATAAAGAATTAATTGGTCAGTTGGATATTCGGGAACCAAAAACTCGTTAATTTGAAAATTCGTTTGAATTATTTGCTTTATTAGATCTTGAATTTTGATGAACCTCGTTTCGTTTTCAGCAATTCATGAAATAATGAATCGGGGAAGAAAACATATGACTGTACCGGATATAAGAAAAGACTTCATGATAGTCAATATGGGTCCTCACCACCCATCAATGCATGGTGTTCTTCGACTCATCGTTACTCTAGATGGTGAAGATGTTATTGATTGTGAACCCGTATTGGGTTATTTACACAGAGGGATGGAAAAAATTGCGGAAAACCGAACAATTATACAGTATCTACCTTACGTAACACGTTGGGATTATTTAGCTACTATGTTCACAGAGGCAATAACGGTAAATGCACCAGAACAATTGGGAAATATTCAAGTACCTAAAAGAGCCAGCTATATCAGAGTCATTATGCTGGAGTTGAGTCGTATAGCTTCTCATTTGTTATGGCTTGGGCCTTTTATGGCGGATATCGGTGCACAGACTCCTTTCTTCTATATTTTCAGAGAGAGGGAATTGCTATATGATCTATTCGAAGCTGCCACAGGTATGCGAATGATGCATAATTATTTCCGTATCGGGGGAGTAGCTGCTGATCTACCTCATGGCTGGATAGATAAATGTTTGGATTTCTGCGATTATTCTTTAACAGGAGTTGTTGAATATCAAAAGCTTATTACGCGGAATCCCATTTTTTTGGAACGAGTTGAAGGAGTGGGCATTATTGGTGGAGAGGAAGCAATAAATTGGGGTTTATCAGGACCAATGCTACGAGCTTCCGGAATGCAATGGGATCTTCGTAAAGTTGATCATTATGAGTGTTACGATGAATTCGATTGGGAAGTCCAATGGCAAAAAGAAGGAGACTCATTAGCTCGTTATTTAGTACGAATCAGTGAAATGGCGGAATCCATAAAAATTATTCAACAGGCTCTGGAAGGAATTCCGGGGGGGCCCTATGAGAATTTAGAAGTCCGTCGCTTTGATAAAGCAAGGGATTCCGAATGGAATGATTTTGAATATCGATTCATTAGTAAAAAGCCTTCTCCCACTTTTGAATTGTCGAAACAAGAACTTTATGTCAGAGTAGAAGCCCCAAAAGGAGAATTGGGAATTTTTCTGATAGGAGATAATAGTGTTTTTCCCTGGAGATGGAAAATTCGTCCACCCGGTTTCATCAATTTGCAAATTCTTCCTCAGCTAGTTAAAAGAATGAAATTGGCTGATATCATGACGATACTAGGTAGTATAGATATCATTATGGGAGAAGTTGATCGTTGAAATGATAATTGATACGACAGAAGTACAAGCTATCAATTCTTTTTCCAGATCGGAATCCTTAAAAGAGGTCTATGGCCTCGTATGGCTGCTTGTCCCTATTTTTACTCCTGTATTGGGAATCACAATAGGTGTACTCGTGATTGTGTGGTTAGAAAGAGAAATATCCGCAAGGATACAACAACGTATTGGGCCTGAATATGCTGGTCCCTTGGGAATTCTTCAAGCTCTAGCAGATGGGACCAAACTACTTTTCAAAGAGGATCTTCTACCATCTAGAGGAGATATTCGTTTATTCAGTATCGGCCCATCTATAGCGGTCATATCAATTCTACTAAGTTATTCAGTAATTCCTTTTGGCTATCGTCTTGTTCTAGCCGATCTCAGTATAGGTGTTTTTTTATGGATCGCTATTTCCAGTATTGCTCCTATTGGACTTCTTATGTCAGGATATGGATCAAATAATAAATATTCCTTTTCAGGTGGTCTACGAGCTGCTGCTCAATCTATTAGTTATGAAATACCATTAACTCCATGTGTGTTATCAATATCTCTACGTGTGATTCGTTGGAACATGAACTTTTACCTCTTTCCTTTATTTCTAGGAAAGGAGTTGAATGTATTGAATAGATATCTTTATTTTTTTATTCATCATTCGGGTCAATGAGTTAAACCAGATAGTTATATGAGTGAAACAAAACAGCTTATGAATTCGCAGTAAGAAGATTGATTCTCATTCCCTATGTACGAGAGTAAGGTAGAAGTAAACATAAGCAGTGGAAACTGTTTACCCCAAGATTGATTGATTAGTTATCATGGCTTGAAGCGGGTGCAAAAGATCAACTGTATGGAGTTTCTACTATTGTATGTATTACCATACCGGGGATCAATCAAAAATGAGTGGACGGTTAGGAACACCAAGGTACACAAAGGATTAGTAATAGAGATAATGTAAGGTATCCAAAGGGATATTTCTGCATAAAAGGAATCATAATGAGGGCTTTAAGTTGGTAGAAATGATCAAGGAGTACTTCCCCACGATTCCGATCTAGAGTATGCTCTTATCCACTGATTAAAGAAATGACTATCGGGAACGACGTAATCCTTTATTTTTTTTTTGAATCCCCTCTTCTTAGTGAGAAAGAAGAACAGGAACGAAAGAAATGAAATGGAATAGGAAAACTGAATAATAAAAGATCCTTGTTTATTCTTTCCTCCATCCCATCCATATTCATACAGATGGAATTTTTCTCATGATTCATGAACTAGTGTAGTGTTTAATTATTTTTCGTAATCGAAAGATATGGGTCGAAATATCTATTGATACAACGAGTATTTTATTGAAGGATTAAGTTATTACTAAACAAAAATTTGGATTATAAAATAAAGAATCAGATCAATTCGGAAGCGCTTTTTATTTGTTATTATAGCAGACAGAATTTCATTGGTCTAATTCGGGACTCTCCGATGCGATGCATGTTTACTCTATCTACCCTACAAACATGCCGAGGTAATAACGAACCAAACCAGTCCTTCGATTTATTTGTGGCCATCGAGGAGCCGTATGAAGCTGAGGTTTCATGTACGGTTCTGGAATAGCGATGGAAACAGTGACGTTATCATCGACTATGATTATCTAACAGTTCAAGTACAGTTGATATAGTTGAGGCACAGTCAAAATATGGGTTGGGGGGATGGAATCTGTGGCGTCAACCTA